TTCTTAATAATATATATACTTCTATTTTTATAAGTTTATAAGTTTATTGAAGAAGTTCTATTTGTTCAATAAATTTTCCTATATTTTTTGTTTGTCCACCATTACTACTTTATTTATGATTTATGTAATAAATCTAAAAAAGGTTTCTGATAAAACTCGAAAAAAATGGAAACTACAAATAGGAATCTTTCACGAACGAGATCAAGAATTATTATTATTTCGACACAAGTATAAGGGTTGTGGAAAATACCTTTTCTTGTGTCAAAGACTAGGAATACAAATAATCCCTCTTAGAATCGAATTCTTTTTTCCTCTCATTCATCTTTTTTATACTTTGGTTTATATTCTCCGATTATTTATCTTATGTTTCGTATTTAGTCAACTTTTATTCTATTAGAATAGAAAACGATTGATTCATTCTATGGCATTTAAATCTGACAATAGTAACATAATCATACCGCTTCCATTTTATTTCCATTTTTTTTATTGAAAAAACAAAGGAATAAAGAAGAGGTAAGTAAAGTCAAATAGTCCTCTTCACAGCATACATACTATGACTAATAATGCGGTACAAGTAATTCCCAAAATCTGATAGAAAAAGAATATAAAGAAGCAAAAGGCTTTTCATAAGTTTTTTTTGATCATACAGAATTAGATAACACAATTTCCAACAAAAATTTGGTTTTTTTTAGAACTTGATATTGATAAACTAGAAATTCATTTCAGACAATTGAACCTTCTCAAACTGTTTCTTTTTAAGAACCAAAAAGATTTGTGCCAAAATAATAGATGCCAAGAAGAGCAAAAGGCCTTGTACACGTAATGGATCTTGAAGTACTATTTCCGCATCCCCCTGACCAAATCCACCCACGTTAGGATTACTCGTTAACGGTTGATCCAATTTGATGGATTCGCCCTCTGAAACAAGAAGTTCTGGTCCTGGAGGGATAATATCAACCACTTGACGTCCATCCGATGCATCCACTATGGTTATTTCGTATCCCCCTTTTTCTTTTCGTATGATTTTGCTTACGATACCCGCCGCTGTAGCATTATAAACATTATTGTTACTCTTGCTCCCGTCGGGATAAATCTGACCCCTTCCCCTGTTCCCGCCTACGTATATGGGATATTTTAAGAAGTGAACGTCTTTCTTAGTAGCGGGGTCTGGGGAAAGAATAGGAAAGGTGATTTCACTATATTTTTGACCAGGAACAGGACCTATCACAAGAATATTTTTTTTCGTGGGGCGATAGCTCTGAAAAGACAGATTTCTTATCTTTTCTTTAATCTCGGGCGAGATACGATCGGGAGGGGCTAATTCAAACCCCTCAGGTAAAATTAGAACAGCTCCCACATTTAAGGCTCCTTTTTTACCATTAGCAAGAACTTGTTTCAGTTGCAGATCATAAGGAATTCGAACAACTGCTTCAAATACAGTATCAGGAAGTACGGCTTGTGGAACCTCGATATCCACGGGCTTGTTAGCTAAATGGCAATTGGCACATACAATACGGCCAGTCGCTTCTCGTGGATTTTCATAACTCTGCTGTGCAAAAATAGGATACGCATTTGAAATGGGCACCCGAGTTATTATATATATTATGAGCGATACGGAAATGAATCGAATAATCTCTTCCTTTATCCAAGAAAAGGTATTTCTCATTTGCATAGTCCAATCATTGATCCCGAAAATTTCTACAATAAAATTAGATAAGTCACTAGTATAGTTTCCTATCTATGATTCTGTTATTTAATGAAATAATTTTACTCGAATATTGAAGGAATCCCCCGGGTGGGTAGAAAAAATAAGTACAATTTTGACTGTTTTACTTATGTTACAAAGTAAGAAACATTATAATTGGATCGGTCGATCATTTTTCAATCATTCATTGAATGATAAATCACTACAAGTGACGGAGATACACGATTTAAATAACGAAAAATCCAATATTTAAAAATTGTATCTAAAATGACTGGAAAAGTAGAAACAACGCCGGATATAATTTGATCATTTTGAGCAAATCCAAAATCTTTGTAGATAGAGGCAATCATTAGTTCCCAACCATGGGGCGAATGGAATCCTATACATAAATCAGTTAATAAAAGAATAGAAAAAGCTTTTATTGTGTCGCTTAAATTATATAGAAATTCTTGAAGACAAGAGTTAAGAAAAATAAGTTCTTCATTACTTAGAATAGAATAAACACTTAGAATAACGAAAGAAATTATATTTGTTGAGAAATGTAAAATCGTATGGATACGACCCTCATTGTGCATCTTGATCAATTGGATCGTTTCGTTGTAAACCCCAATGTGAAGCTTTTGTAAACGCCTTTCCGGGTATTCCTTTAGAATTTCGTCGAAGAGGGAGAGTTCCTCTAATTCTATGAATTTTTTTAGAATATTCTTTTCTTGAATATCATTCAAAAAGATTTCGGAGGGCCTAGTATTCCACCAATTATTAACCCAAGATTCCAGACTTTTATTAAATGTAAATGAGAGAGAGATCCACCAAGGCAAAAATACTATCGATGCAAGATATAAAAGGGAAATAAATGCGTTCTTTTTTGCCATTTGCTCGTCTGTGAATTTTGAAATGAACTCATCTCATTCGTCGACTCTCTCTATACGATACTAAGATTTATATCAAATATCAGTTCTATTACATTACAATGAGCCTATTCTCCGTTTTTTATTTGTGATTCCGTACAATGACAATGGGTTGATCCTTGAATTTAGAAAGAATACAGAAAAACAATATAGAAATACAGAAATAGAATAAGAAAGATTCCACTTCAAATTGAATGAAGAAATAAATAAACTAGAATATTCTATAGAATATTCTTTCAAAATATATGATTCGAAGCAATTGTCCCCTTTGGATGAATGCACGAAAAAGCCATTTCAAATAATGAATATTATTCGAATTTCGAGACGAAAGAACTCCCAGTTTATCAAAATATCCAAAAATTTCGAAAAAAAAAAATCGCTGGCCACCCTCAGTACAGGAATAATTGATAGAATTTTCTGAAGAATACTGCGATGCTATGATCAAAAATGAGTGTCAAAACAAGATAGAAATGTTATCATTATAAGCGGTCCAATCGGTTGGTAATTAAAGAGCACAAAAAAAGATAAAAAATGTTGATTAACAAAAAAGGAGAGATGATTTACAAGAGAGAATCTATCTGTATTTACTAAATTCACAATATTGAAAAAAAAAAAAAGAGAAATTCTTTATTCCGATTTCTTACTTGTTCCGTTACTGAATTGATTTAAGTGGATTTACATACTCATAAAAAAGAATTTATGGATAAAAACTATTTCGCTTTAGGATTGGTCCGTGTACGTTTACTTTTTTTTGTTCTAATCAGAGTTCGGCAGAAACTTCAGTTAAGTTATGCTATAGAAAAAAGAGAAAGAGAATTCTTGAGTTATAGTTTTTTCCCTTTTGTTAAGAATAAGAAAGCATTCGCCTTTTTTCAAAATACTTCAATTGGTACACATAAGAAATAGGCCAATTCAGCAGCTTTCTGTTCAATTTCTCGTAGAGTCAAATTCTCATCGGTACGAGTCAAGGGAATGGACCCCTGGCCTCTGATTTCCATATAAAGGACACGACGAGCATAAATACCCTCTTTAACTTCTATTCGGATGGATTGAATGTCTTTCATAAGGAATCGGAGAAAGATGCGACGATTTTTTCCAGGAAATCCCCAACGAAAAATACATACTATTCCTTCTTTTATATCGAATCGATCATAACCACTACCCACATTCCACGAAATTGTGGACCACAAATATGAACTAATAAAAAGACCCGCGATTCCATAGAAAGACATAACGATTCCTTGTGGAAAAAAAATTATTTGCTGAGAGGGAAATAACGGTATAAGATTCCTACCAAGATAACTAGAAGTTCCAACCAATAAAAACCCTAATGAACCTAAAAAAAGGATAAAAGCCCAGCAGACATTACTCGGTTTTCGAGACCCCGCTATAAGTTCTATCCATATACGGTCTGATCGCCAACTCATACTATATTAGATCTAGTTGCATTTTATTGTAATTGGGAGATAAACCCCAATAAATTTGACTTTAATCTTTTTGTTTCCGAAGTAATCCTCATCGACTAGCACTATTATGATGTGAAGCTTTAGGAGTAATTCATCAATTGCTTAGAGATAAACTAAACTAATAACATCTTTTTTTTTTATGATTTCTTATAGATATCCACAGACATTTAGATATATTGACTTTACGTTTCAGAAATTCATCCCGATAATGATTTATCTTCAAATAGCTATAATTCATTTTCCCATAGATCGTGTTTATGCATACGAGCTTCTGTTCGGAAGAAGCTACACATTATACCATATTCTACTACATAGAGAATTGTACTATGATCCAAGTAAGCCTAAGTCTTGAAAAAACAATAGATAAGATTAAATCCCATAATATCTAAAAAATCTTGTTTTTTTGAACATGAAGAGATAAAGAAACCATTGCAATTGCCGGAAATACTAAGCCTACTAAAGGCACAAAAATAGCGGGTAAGTTGCTGATAGTTGTCATAGAATGAGTACCTCGATTTAATAATTTAATATTTGTACCTCTTATTTATTGTTATATTTGTTGTTATATTAACATTTTATCCTGTTATTGTTATAAAGATATATTCAATTATACTATATATATAGAATTCTACTTAAGTGAGTATTGAGTATATACAATACTAAAGAATATAGAATATAAGAGTATATTATGTATATACTAATAAGGAATAAATCTAATAGGGCGTAGAAATAGTAATCTATATAGAGATACTAATATATATATAATATATTAAATAGATTATATAAGTATATCAAAGTATATAATATAGATGCATACTTAAACATATATTAAGTTAAGTATATAATAAATATAAATGTAAATTAAAAGTGTAAATAAATGGGCTTATTCATCATTTCTATATGTTTCTACATGAAATATAT